AAGTACCTCGTATTTTTCCCTCCGCCTCGGGCTGTCTCGCGATCCCTTCTACAGCTTGGCCCGCAGCAGTACCTTGACCAACCCCAGGTCCAATAGAAGCAAGACCGACGGCCAACCCAGCAGCAATAACGGAAGCGGCAGAAATCAGTGGATTCATGATAAGTTCCTCACACCAAAATAAGTAAATAGTTAATGATACGATCAACCAAGAAATTATGACTTAATTATTCCATCGCTAAGATCCTATACAGTCGAAGGAACTAAGAACTCTGAATTGAAGTAATAATATTATTGAATCATTAGAACTACTTCCATATTTCTTTTTTAGTTTCTATTCACATAATTTTTGTGAATCCATATGACTTTTTTTCTTCCATTTCTTTCTTTTTTCAAAACCATTCAAATTTTTCGTTTTTTTTTCTTGATTGAATCTATTTATTCATTCAATATTCACTTTATTCATTGAATAAATATTTCATTCACAATTACAAACGAAAGGGAAGGACTTCTATTGGAATCCCTATCTAAATTCACAGTATTAGATATTAATTAGATATATTTTGACTTCATATATAACTAATTAATATCTAATATCACATATACATGTGTTTCTTCCATAACGTAAATCAACTATTCATATCTTACATTCAATCGGATTCTAGAATAATTCTTCGAAAGATTCACAAGAGTTGTCTTATAGCAATTAGATTACATACATCTAGTTCGGCACCTCCTTAATCCATTTTTTTTATAAATTGAACTCTTTTTTTTCTAGATTTTTCTTTTTTTATTCGACTACATGGGAACAATCAATCTACATGGACAAATTCCTTAGATCGAATCATTACATCGAAATAGTAGTATTTGATTGATCTAAGTTAATGTAATTTATTATTTATTCAATTTTGGTCAATCGTTGAATTGGATGAAATCAACTTGAATGGGCATCATTCTATATAACAATAACATCTTTTTAAAGAATAGCACGCCATAATACTATAAGTAATAGTATCCAAATCATTATTCAGATTATGATTACTAATAGCTTATAATTATGGTTACTGATATCTAATAATGTTGAATATTGGAATTAAATGAACAAAACAATATAAAGAGAATATTCATTGGCGGGGGTATAAATGGACCTAACTGGAATTTTAGGAAAAAGATCTTTTAGATCTCTTTCCTTTTTTTTACTTCCCTGTTTGTTGCAACTCCCTAATATCTCTAAGATCTTAAGCTTTTTTTACTATTCCTCTCTAGATCGTATATATCTTATTTATATTATAGAATATATTATATAATTTAGAATATATTATATAATTTGTTATAATTTTTATTATATAATTGATTTATATATTATGTTCCCTAAGCAGATTATCTTGATCCGCGCATATATTGCGTAAGTCTTAAGCTAAAAAAAGCCTATTTCGAAAACTAGTCAATGATGACCCTCCATGGATTCGCCTATATAAGCCGCAGCTAAAGTTGCAAAAATAAGAGCTTGAATACCGCTTGTAAATAATCCAAGTAACATGACAGGTATAGGAACCACTGAAGGTACTAAAGAAACAAGAACAACAACTACTAATTCATCAGCTAATATATTTCCGAAAAGTCGAAAACTAAGTGATAAGGGTTTTGTAAAATCTTCTAAGATATTAATGGGTAAAAGGATTGGAGTTGGTTGAATGTATTTACCGAAATAACCTAATCCTTTTTTGGTAAGACCCGCATAGAAATATGCTACTGACGTGAGTAAAGCTAAAGCAACGGTAGTATTTATATCATTTGTAGGTGCGGCTAATTCCCCATGAGGTAACTGTATGATTTTCCAAGGTAAAAGAGCACCTGACCAATTCGAAACAAAAATAAATAGAAACAAAGTTCCAATAAAGGAAACCCATGGACCGTATTCTTCTCCAATCTGAGTTTTGCTCACGTCTCGAATGAATTCAAGGACATATTCGAAGAAATTCTGACTGTCAGTAGGAATGGTTTGTGGATTACGAACAGCTATAATGGCTGAACCTAATAAGATAGCAATTACAACCCAAGAAGTAATAAGTACTTGGGCATGGACTTGAAAACCTCCTATTTGCCAATACAAATGTTGGCCAACTTCCACACCAGATATATCGTATAACCCTTTTAGTGTGTTGATAGAACATAATAGAACATTCATATTGCCCTCTGAAAGAAATAGAACTTAAAAAAAAAAAGAATTATTTTGATTCAACCATCTATTTTTGACTTGCCTACTTGAATTATATATTTTTGATATCAACTAATCACATACCCTAAGTTACTTGTATCTCTTTTGCGCGATTAAAGAATCGTAACCGATTTCATAAATCTATGGAGTTACAAAAATGGAGTTCCAAAAATAATTTATTTATCTTATTATTAATCACGTATTTCGTATATAGCTAGAACGACCCTCACAAATTGCAAATACTAATTTGTTAAGAATTAATCGGATTGAAGCTATAGCGTCATCATTTGCTGGAATCGAAATATCTGCGAGATCGGGGTCACAATTTGTATCGATTAAACAAATCGTTGGAATTCCCAAAATGATACATTCTCGAAGAGCCGTATATTCTTCTTGCTGATCAACGATTATTACAATATCGGGTAATCCCATCATATATTTAATCCCGCCCAGATATGTTTGCAAGTGAGATAATTGTCTCTTCAACATAGCCGAATCTCGTTTCGGAAGACGGTTGAGTCTCTCTATCTTTTGTTCCGTTCTCAAGTCCCTGAACTTATGAAGTATCGTTTCTGTAGTATACCAATTCGTCAACATACCACCGAGCCATTTATTATTAACATAATGACAACGAGCCCTTATTGCAGCCCGTGCTACTGAATCAGCTGCTTTATTTTTGGTACCAACAATTAAGAATTGTTTTCCCCTACTTGCTGCATCAAAAACTAAATTACAAGCTTCTGATAAAAAACGAGCGGTTCTAATAAGATTTATAATATGAATACCTTTACGCTTTGAAGAGATATAAGGTGCCATTCTAGGATTCCATTTACTAGTACCATGACCAAAATGAACTCCTGCTTCCATCATCTCTTCCAAATTGATGCTCCAATATCTTCTTGTCATTTCTCTCCCCACACTTCCTCTCTTTTTTTTTTTAAAAAAAAAAAAAAAGAGACGAGGTACCCTGAAATAGAAATAAATAATTGTTCCGATGGAACCTTCTTTTCTACCCCTAACAGATATTAGCCGTTGATACATGATTCAAGCCATTAATTTATTTCTATTCTATTTGTTATTATCTTTATTACTATTACCAAATAAAAAAAAAAATGACCGCAAATAGTTAAGAATCTGCTCTTAGGAATCATTAAATCCTCGCAATGATTGTTTGGGTGTATCGTATAAATTCTTTGAAATGAAAAAATCAAATAATTCTCTGTGGTAGAACAACATATCTCTCATTTTCACCTCGAATAAATCATTCTTTTTTGTTTCCAAAGGAATGTTGTTAGGTTGCCTTGAACGTTGCACTAATCCTTTGAATCCAGTACCAACGGGTACCATCCCCCCGAGAACAACGTTCTCTTTCAGACCTTTCAACCAATCGATACGACCCCGGAGAGCGGCTTTTGCTAAAACTCTAGCAGTTTCTTGAAAACTCGCTTCGGATATGAAACTTTGAGTATTTAGAGATGCTTTCGTTATTCCCAATAAGATGGCTCGGTAACAGATCGCTTCTTCCAAAGCACGCCCTGTTCGTTCCGCCCGCAACAATTCAATTAGTTCTCCGGGTGAAAAAACATTAGACATTCTATCTTCTGAAACCAACCCTTTTGATGTTATTTGACGCACAATAATCTCTATATGCCGATTATGAATCTGCACCCCCTGAGATCGATAAACTTTTTGGATCTTATTAACCAAAGAGATACGACTTTGTACTATAGTTAGCTCAGCACCAATCAAGAATCCCCAAGGAATTCCAAGAATTTTTGCTATGCGCTCGTTCCAACCCTCAATCCTCTTTTCTAGGTTCATCGATATTGAATCAATCGAACGAACTTCTAACACTTGTTCCACTTTTGGAAGACCTTGCGTTATATCTCCAGATCTCGACTTTTCATATATAAATGTAACTAACGTATCTCCTTCGTAAAGGATTTCTCCATAATGACCATGAACAGTTGCTCCCAGAGTGGCCAAATAAAGTTTAGCTGATCTTATTACTACAAAGTCAATTTGAACAATTAGAACTTGACCCGATTTTAGGTGCGGTCCGTTTTTCGCTATACATACATTTTCACAAATAAACTGCCCAAGGCTAATTATTGTAGATGTTTCTTCACAATAATTATGATGGAGAAAATGATGATGGAGAAAATGCCAATTCAAATTGAATGGATTCAAAACGGTGTTACTGCATGGATCGGGATTATAAATTCTACCATTTTCATCTATTAAATAATATTTAAGTACTTGAAAAGTCTGTTTTAAATTGTCAAGTTGTAAATATTTAGTTACCGAGATCTGATTATAAGTTATTAAATGGTAAAATGAATCAAAATTCTTACTTTTAGAGGCTCTTCCTAATCCTAAAGGCCCCAACGAATTCCTAATTGGAATTAGAGTATCTCTTTTCATTGATTCTTTTTTTATTCCATTGTAATATTTTGCATCGTTGAATGGACCCATTTGAAAACAATTAGATAATGACAAAATTATCAAAGATTGAGAATCCTTATTCCTATTCAACAACGTACGAATAGTTACTTGATTTTGACTAAGTGATTGTTGAATCCTTGCCTTGGAATAAATAGAATAAAATGGATTGATATTGTTGGGATCTGACCTCTCATCAAAGATCAATCCTGAACCTGACGGATCTTTCCTTTTTCTGATATACGAAATATAGGATTTTACTAAATCGATTCGCAGGAAATCTCGAATCAGACCATTTGTATTTACTTCAACAAAAGAAGCGTGAGCTTCTTCGACAGAAGAA